GTTAATGTAGCTTAATAATAAAGCAAGGCACTGAAAATGCCTAGATGGGTGTTTACACCCCATGAACAGAAAGGTTTGGTCCTGGCCTTTCCATTAGTTCTAGGTAAAACTACACATGCAAGTATCCGCGCCCCAGTGAGAATGCCCTCTAAGTCACACTTGACCAAAAGGAGCGGGTATCAAGCACACTACCAAGTAGCTCATAACGCCTTGCTTAGCCACACCCCCACGGGATACAGCAGTGATAAAAATTAAGCCATGAACGAAAGTTTGACTAAGCTATACCTACGTTACTAGGGTTGGTAAATTTCGTGCCAGCCACCGCGGTCATACGATTAACCCGAATTAATGGAACTACGGCGTAAAGCGTGTTTAAGAGAATAATAAAATAAAGTTAAGTTTTGACTAAGCTGTAAAAAGCCCTAGTCAAAATAAAAATAAACCACGAAAGTAACTTTACAGACCTCTGAATACACGACAGCTAAGACCCAAACTGGGATTAGATACCCCACTATGCTTAGCCCTAAACCCAGGTAACTCGCACAACAATATTATTCGCCAGAGTACTACTAGCCATAGCCTAAAACTCAAAGGACTTGGCGGTGCTTTATATCCCTCTAGAGGAGCCTGTCCTATAATCGATGAACCCCGATAGACCTCACCAACTCTTGCTAATTCAGCCTATATACCGCCATCCTCAGCAAACCCTAATAAAGGAGCTGCAGTAAGCACAAACACAAGACATAAAAACGTTAGGTCAAGGTGTAGCCCATGAGCTGGGAAGAGATGGGCTACATTTTCTTACCAAAGAACACTCAAACAATCACACGGAACCCTTCATGAAATAGGAGGTCAAAGGTGGATTTAGCAGTAAACCAAGAACAGAGAGCTTGGTTGAATCAGGCCATGAAGCACGCACACACCGCCCGTCACCCTCCTCAAATATATATAGCATAGACTAAATATATTAAATATGCACAAAATATGAGAGGAGACAAGTCGTAACAAGGTAAGCGTACTGGAAAGTGCGCTTGGGTATACCAAAACGTAGCTTAAACTAAAGCACCTAGTTTACACCCAGGAGATTCCACACACTAATGGACGCTTTGAACAAGAACTAGCCCGACCCACCTCAAACTCAACTCACCTAAATAACTAAATCAAAACATTTACACACCGTAAAAGTATAGGAGATAGAAATTACACTCGGCGCTATAGAGAAAGTACCGCAAGGGAAAGATGAAAGATGATCCATAAGTGAGAAACAGCAAAGATTACCCCTTTTACCTTTTGCATAATGAGTTAACTAGTACAATTTAGCAAAGAGATCTAAAGTTAAACCCCCCGAAACCAGACGAGCTACCTACAAACAGTCTTATAGGACTAATCCATCTATGTGGCAAAATAGTGGAAAGATTTGTAGTTAGAGGTGAAAAGCCTACCGAGCCTGGTGATAGCTGGTTGTCCAGGACAGAATATCAGTTCAAACTTAAACCCTGCCTAAAAAACTAACAATTTTAATGCAGGTTTAAAGCATAGTCTAAAAGGGGACAGCCTTTTAGACACAGGGTACAACCTTTATTAGTGAGTAAGCATTGTCTATACCATAGTTGGCCTAGAAGCAGCCATCAATTAAGAAAGCGTTAAAGCTCAACAATCATAACCACTCCAATACCTCAAGCAACATCTAACTCCTAATACCCAACTGGACTATTCTATTGATAAATAGAAGAACTACTGTTAATATGAGTAACAAGAATTATTTCTCCCGGCACAAACCTATATCAGAACGGATAACCCACTGATAGTTAACAACAAAATGAGACCAATCTACAAACAAGATACCCATTAATCAAGTTGTTAGCCCAACACAGGAGTGCACTAAAGGAAAGATTAAAAGAAGTAAAAGGAACTCGGCAAACACAAACCCCGCCTGTTTACCAAAAACATCACCTCTAGCATATCAAGTATTAGAGGCACTGCCTGCCCAGTGACATTAGTTCAACGGCCGCGGTATCCTGACCGTGCAAAGGTAGCATAATCACTTGTTCCTTAAATAGGGACTTGTATGAATGGCCACACGAGGGTTTTACTGTCTCTTACTTCCAATCAGTGAAATTGACCTTCCCGTGAAGAGGCGGGAATGCCCCAATAAGACGAGAAGACCCTATGGAGCTTCAATTAACTAGCCCAACAAGGACAAACTACAACCTACCAGGCACAACTACCCTCACTATGGGCTAGCAATTTAGGTTGGGGTGACCTCGGAGCACAAAAAAACCTCCGAGTGATTAAAGCCTAGACTAACGAGTCAAAGCATTATATCATTCATTGATCCAAACTATTTTGATCAACGGAACAAGTTACCCTAGGGATAACAGCGCAATCCTATTTAAGAGTCCATATCGACAATAGGGTTTACGACCTCGATGTTGGATCAGGACATCCCAATGGTGCAGCAGCTATTAACGGTTCGTTTGTTCAACGATTAAAGTCCTACGTGATCTGAGTTCAGACCGGAGTAATCCAGGTCGGTTTCTATCTATTCTAGGCTCCCCCCAGTACGAAAGGACAAGGGAAGCAAGGCCCACTTTACATAAGCGCCTTAGAGCTAATAGATGATCTAATCTAAATCTAATAGCAACAAATAACTCCACCCTAGATAAGGGGTTTGTTAGAGTGGCAGAGCCCGGTAAATTGCATAAAACTTAAACTTTTATAACCAGAGGTTCAACTCCTCTCTCTAACAATATGTTCATAGTCAACCTTCTATCAATAATCGTCCCCATCCTTCTTGCAGTAGCATTCCTCACTCTTGTAGAACGCAAAGTGCTCGGCTATATACAACTACGCAAAGGACCAAACGTTGTAGGCCCCTATGGACTACTCCAACCAATCGCAGATGCCATCAAACTCTTCACCAAAGAACCCCTACGTCCCCTGACATCCTCCATCTCCATATTTATTATCGCACCAATCCTGGCCCTCACCCTGGCCCTAACAATATGAGCCCCCCTGCCTATGCCTTACCCACTAGTCAACATGAACCTAGGAGTCCTGTTTATATTAGCCATATCAAGCCTAGCAGTGTACTCAATCCTATGATCAGGATGGGCCTCAAACTCCAAATACGCACTAATCGGAGCCCTCCGAGCAGTAGCGCAAACAATCTCCTACGAAGTAACACTAGCAATTATCCTCCTATCAGTCCTCTTACTAAACGGGTCCTTCACACTCTCCACCCTAATTATTACCCAAGAACATATATGACTTATTATCCCATCATGACCTCTAGCCATAATATGATTCATTTCAACCCTAGCAGAAACCAACCGAGCCCCTTTCGACCTTACAGAAGGAGAGTCTGAACTAGTGTCTGGCTTCAATGTAGAATATGCCGGAGGCCCCTTCGCACTCTTTTTCCTAGCAGAATATGCTAACATCATTATAATAAATATCTTCACAACTATTCTATTCCTAGGAGCATTCCACAACCCACTAATACCAGAACTATATACAATCAACTTTGTGACAAAATCTATACTCCTCACTATCTCATTCCTATGAGTACGAGCATCATACCCACGCTTTCGATATGATCAACTCATACACCTTCTATGAAAAAGCTTCCTCCCACTAACACTAGCCCTCTGCATGTGACATGTAACAATACCTATTATCACAGCCAGTGTACCACCCCTAACATAAGAAATATGTCTGACAAAAGAGTTACTTTGATAGAGTAAAAAATAGGAGTTCAAGCCTCCTTATTTCTAGAACCATAGGAATTGAACCTACACCTAAGACTTCAAAAATCTCCGTGCTACCTAATTACACCACATTCTACACAGTAAGGTCAGCTAAATAAGCTATCGGGCCCATACCCCGAAAATGTTGGTTTATACCCTTCCCGTACTAATAAACCCCTTCATTTTTATTATAATCTCTTCTACTATCATCCTGGGGACACTTATCGTAATAATAAGCTCACACTGACTCCTCATCTGAATTGGATTCGAAATAAACATACTAGCCATTATTCCAATATTAATAAAACGGTTTAACCCCCGAGCCATAGAAGCTTCCACCAAGTATTTTCTCACCCAAGCAACTGCATCCATGCTACTCATACTAGCAATTATTATTAACCTACTGCACTCAGGCCAATGAACCGTCACAAGCATGCTAAACCCAATCGCCTCGACTATCATAACTCTAGCCCTCGCCATAAAACTAGGACTATCTCCCTTCCACTTCTGAGTCCCTGAAGTAACGCAAGGCATTCCACTGTCATCAGGACTAATCTTACTCACATGACAAAAACTAGCTCCCCTATCAGTTCTCTATCAAATCTCCCCCTCAATCAACCTAGACATCCTCCTTGCAATTTCTATGCTATCTATTATAATCGGCGGATGAGGAGGACTCAACCAAACCCAGTTACGAAAAATCCTAGCATACTCCTCAATTGCCCATATAGGATGAATAACAGCCATCCTAGCCTACAACCCCACAATAACACTACTCAATCTAGTCTTATACATCCTAATAACCACCACCACCTTTATACTATTTATATACAACTCATCCACCACAACCCTATCACTATCACACTCATGAAACAAAACACCCCTAATTACCACATCAATCCTAATAATAATGCTATCACTAGGAGGTCTCCCCCCACTAACAGGTTTTCTGCCCAAATGAATAATTATTCAAGAACTTACAAAGAACGACAGCATTATTATACCAACCCTTATAGCCATCACAGCACTACTCAACCTATACTTCTACATACGCCTGGCATACTCTACATCCCTTACAATATTCCCATCAACCAACAACATAAAAATTAAATGACAATTTACAAGTACAAAGCAAATACCCTGCCTAGCCCCAATAATTATTGTTTCAACACTCACCCTTCCATTAGCCCCAATACTATCAGTACTAAACTAGGAATTTAGGTTAAACTAGACCAGGAGCCTTCAAAGCTCTAAGCAAATGAAATACATTTAATTCCTGCCAATAAGGACTGCAAGACTCTATCTTACATCAGCTGAATGCAAATCAACCACTTTAATTAAGCTAAGCCCTCCTAGATTGGTGGGCCTCTATCCCACGAAACTTTAGTTAACAGCTAAAAACCCTAGTCAACTGGCTTCAATCTACTTCTCCCGCCGCGAGAAAAAAAAGGCGGGAGAAGCCCCGGCAGGGTTGAAGCTGCTTCTTTGAATTTGCAATCCAATATGTAATACACCACAGGACTTTGGTAAAAAGAGGGCTCAACCTCTGTACTCAGATTTACAGTCTAATGCCTACTCGGCCATTTTACCTATGTTCATCAACCGTTGACTCTTTTCAACTAACCACAAAGACATCGGCACCTTATATTTATTATTCGGCGCTTGAGCAGGAATAGTGGGCACAGCCCTAAGCCTTTTAATCCGAGCCGAACTAGGCCAACCAGGGGCCCTCCTGGGTGATGACCAGATCTACAATGTGATTGTCACTGCCCATGCGTTTGTAATAATCTTCTTCATAGTAATGCCCATTATGATTGGAGGCTTTGGTAACTGATTGGTCCCCCTAATAATTGGTGCACCTGATATAGCATTCCCACGAATAAACAATATAAGCTTCTGACTCCTACCGCCCTCATTCCTACTCCTTCTAGCCTCATCAATAGTTGAAGCTGGGGCCGGAACTGGCTGAACCGTGTATCCTCCTTTAGCAGGCAATCTAGCTCACGCAGGAGCCTCTGTGGATCTAACTATTTTCTCTCTTCACTTGGCAGGAGTCTCATCCATCCTAGGAGCTATCAATTTCATTACCACAATCATTAACATGAAACCCCCCGCCCTTTCCCAATACCAAACACCATTGTTTGTATGATCAGTACTTATTACTGCCGTCCTCCTACTCCTTTCTCTTCCTGTCCTAGCAGCAGGAATCACTATACTACTAACTGACCGAAACCTAAACACAACTTTCTTCGATCCTGCTGGAGGGGGAGATCCCATCCTCTACCAACACCTATTTTGATTCTTCGGGCACCCCGAAGTCTATATTCTTATTCTCCCAGGGTTTGGAATAATCTCACATATTGTCACGTACTACTCAGGCAAAAAAGAACCATTTGGGTATATAGGAATAGTATGAGCCATAATGTCAATTGGTTTCCTTGGCTTTATTGTATGAGCCCACCACATATTTACCGTAGGGATAGACGTAGACACCCGTGCATACTTCACCTCTGCCACTATAATTATCGCTATCCCCACCGGGGTAAAAGTTTTCAGCTGACTGGCCACTCTGCACGGGGGTAATATCAAATGATCACCCGCCATACTATGAGCCCTCGGCTTTATTTTCCTATTCACAGTTGGAGGATTGACTGGAATCGTCTTAGCTAACTCATCTCTAGACATTGTTCTTCACGATACATACTATGTTGTAGCACATTTCCACTACGTCCTATCTATAGGAGCAGTCTTCGCCATTATAGGAGGCTTCGTCCATTGATTCCCATTATTTTCAGGTTACACATTAAATATAGCCTGAGCAAAAATCCACTTCCTAATCATATTTGTAGGCGTTAACATAACCTTCTTCCCTCAACACTTCCTAGGCTTATCCGGAATACCACGACGCTATTCCGATTATCCAGATGCCTACACCACTTGAAACACCGTGTCTTCTATGGGCTCTTTCATCTCACTCACAGCTGTTATTCTGATAGTTTTTATAGTCTGAGAAGCCTTTGCATCAAAACGAGAAGTAGCAACAGTAGAACTAACAACAACAAATCTCGAATGAATGCACGGATGCCCGCCACCTTATCATACATTCGAAGAACCAACCTATGTTGTCCCCAAATAAGAAAGGAAGGAATCGAACCCCCTTATATTGGTTTCAAGCCAACACCATATCCATTATGTCTTTCTCTACCAGCGAGATATTAGTAAAATTTACATAACTTTGTCAAAGTTAAGTTATGGGTTAAACCCCCATATACCTCTATGGCGTACCCCTTTCAACTAGGCTTTCAAGATGCCACATCCCCAATTATGGAAGAACTTCTACACTTCCACGATCACACACTAATAATTGTCTTCTTAATTAGCTCCCTTGTGCTTTACATTATCTCAGTTATACTAACAACCAGCCTTACCCACACAAGCACAATAGACGCACAAGAAGTAGAAACAATTTGAACCATCCTCCCTGCTATTATTCTCATCATAATTGCTCTCCCATCACTACGAATCCTTTATATAATAGATGAGATTAATAACCCAACCCTAACCGTAAAAACTATAGGCCACCAATGATACTGAAGCTACGAATATACAGACTATGAGGACCTTAATTTTGACTCTTATATAATCCCAACCTCTGACCTAAAGCCAGGAGAACTACGCCTACTAGAAGTAGACAACCGAGTGGTTCTACCCATGGAAATAACTATCCGTATGCTAATCTCATCAGAGGACGTTCTACACTCATGAGCCGTACCCTCCCTAGGCCTAAAAACCGATGCCATTCCAGGCCGCCTAAACCAAACTACCCTATTATCAACACGACCTGGCCTATATTATGGTCAGTGCTCTGAAATTTGCGGGTCAAATCATAGCTTCATGCCAATCGTCCTTGAAATGATTCCCTTAAAACACTTTGAAAAATGATCATCATCAATACTCTAACATCATTAAGAAGCTAAAGTAGCATTAACCTTTTAAGTTAAAGACTGAGGGCTTACTCCTCCTTAATGAAATGCCACAACTAGACACATCCACATGACTAGTCACTATTTTATCAATAGTATTCACCCTATTTATCATCATACAGCTAAAAATCTCAAAACACATTTTCCACTCCAATCCAGAGCCCTTAGAGGTCAAATCACTAAAGCACCTCACCCCTTGAGAGACCAAATGAACGAAAATCTATTCTCCTCTTTCATTACCCCAACTATAATAGGCCTACCCATTGTAGTCCTCATTATTATATTCCCCAGTATACTGTTTCCCTCAACTAACCGACTAGTTAACAATCGACTAATCGCCATCCAACAATGACTGGTTCATATAACATCAAAACAAATAATAACAATTCACAACCATAAAGGCCAAACCTGAACTCTAATATTAATATCACTTATTCTTTTTATTGGCTCAACAAACCTTCTAGGCCTCCTTCCACATTCGTTCACACCTACCACTCAATTATCTATAAACTTAGGCATGGCTATCCCTCTATGAGCCGGGACTGTCATTTTAGGATTCCGCTATAAAACAAAAGCCTCTCTAGCCCATTTTTTACCACAAGGAACCCCTCTTCCCCTCATCCCTATACTAGTAATCATCGAAACTATTAGCCTATTTATTCAACCAATAGCCCTTGCCGTACGACTCACAGCCAATATTACAGCCGGACATTTGCTAATTCACCTAATCGGGGGAGCTACCTTGGCCTTATTGAGCATCAGCACAACCACGGCCTCTATCACCTTTATTATCCTAATCATATTGACAATCTTAGAATTTGCTGTTGCCCTTATCCAAGCCTATGTCTTCACACTGCTAGTGAGCCTTTACTTACACGATAACACCTAATGACCCACCAAACCCACGCATACCACATGGTTAACCCCAGCCCTTGACCACTCACAGGGGCCCTATCAGCTCTCCTCCTGACCTCCGGTCTAGTAATATGATTCCACTTCAACTCCATATTACTCTTGTCTTTGGGCCTAGCTACCAACACCCTAACCATATATCAGTGGTGACGGGATATTGTCCGAGAAAGCACCTTTCAAGGTCATCACACACCAATTGTACAAAAAGGCCTCCGATATGGAATAATCTTATTCATTACCTCAGAAGTATTCTTCTTTGCCGGTTTCTTCTGGGCCTTCTATCACTCAAGCCTAGCCCCTACCCCAGAACTAGGAGGATGCTGACCACCTATAGGCATCACCCCCCTAAATCCCTTAGAAGTTCCCCTCCTTAATACATCCGTCCTTCTGGCCTCAGGAGTTTCCATTACCTGAGCCCACCATAGTCTGATAGAAGGCAATCGCAGCCATATGTTACAAGCCCTATTTATTACAATTACCCTAGGACTATACTTCACCCTACTCCAAGCCTCAGAATACTATGAAACCCCCTTCACAATCGCGGACGGAGTATATGGCTCAACATTCTTTATAGCCACAGGATTCCACGGCCTCCACGTAATTATCGGATCCACATTCCTGATCGTATGCTTCCTACGTCAGCTAAAATTTCATTTCACATCTAATCACCATTTCGGGTTTGAAGCTGCCGCCTGATACTGACACTTCGTAGATGTTGTTTGACTATTCCTATATGTGTCTATTTATTGATGAGGTTCCTATTCTTTTAGTATTAAATAGTACAATTGACTTCCAATCAATTAGTTCTGGTGTACCCCGGAAAAGAATAATAAACCTCATTTTAACCCTCCTAACAAACACCCTACTAGCCTCATTACTTGTAATTATCGCATTCTGACTACCCCAAACCAATGTCTACTCAGAAAAAGCCAGTCCCTACGAGTGTGGATTTGACCCCATAGGATCAGCCCGCCTCCCTTTCTCTATGAAATTTTTCTTGGTTGCAATTACATTTCTACTATTTGATCTAGAAATCGCCCTGCTTTTACCCCTACCATGAGCCTCCCAAGCCAATGACCTAAAGACTATACTTACAATATCCCTATTTCTAATCTCTCTCCTAGCCATTAGTCTGGCCTACGAGTGATCTCAAAAGGGCCTAGAATGAACTGAATAGTGATAATTAGTTTAAGCAAAACAAATGATTTCGACTCATTAGATTATGAACACCCTCATAATTATCAAATGGCCCTAATCTATATAAACATCATCCTGGCTTTCACAGTATCACTACTAGGCCTATTACTATATCGATCCCACCTAATATCCTCGCTCTTATGCTTAGAGGGCATAATACTGTCTATATTTGTAATAGCAACAGTAATTATCCTAAGTACACACCTCACTCTATCAAGCATAATACCTATTATCCTATTAGTATTCGCTGCTTGCGAAGCAGCCCTCGGCCTATCATTACTTGTCATAGTGTCAAATACCTATGGAATTGACTATGTACAAAACCTGAACCTTTTACAATGTTAAAAATTATTATACCAACAATCATGCTAATTCCCCTCGTATGACTCTCAAAACATAGCATAATCTGAATTAACTCAACGGTATACAGTCTCATAATTAGCCTCCTAAGCCTCCCACTACTTAACCAATTCAATGATAACAGTCTAAATACCTCACTCATATTCTTCTCCGACTCCCTATCAGCGCCTCTACTAATATTAACCATATGGCTACTACCACTTATACTAATCGCCAGCCAACATAACTTATCCAAAGAACCACTTGCCCGAAAAAAACTATTTATTACAATACTAGTCCTACTTCAAGTATTCTTAATTATAACCTTCACCGCCACAGAGCTAATCATATTCTACATCCTGTTTGAAGCAACACTCCTACCCACCCTAGTTATTATTACACGCTGAGGAAATCAAACAGAACGTCTAAATGCAGGCCTTTACTTCCTATTCTATACACTAGTAGGATCCCTCCCCCTCCTAGTAGCACTAATGTACATCCAAAATCTTGTAGGGTCCCTAAACTTCCTATTAATAGGGTACTGAATTAAACCCCTGTCCACCACCTGAAGTAGCGTATTCCTATGATTAGCATGCATAATGGCATTTATAGTAAAAATACCCCTCTATGGACTTCACCTCTGACTGCCAAAAGCACACGTAGAAGCCCCCATCGCTGGCTCAATAGTCTTAGCCGCCATCCTACTAAAACTAGGCGGCTATGGCATGCTACGAATTACAATTGCACTGACTCCAATAACCAGCTCCATAGCATACCCGTTCCTTATACTATCCCTATGAGGGATGATTATAACCAGCTCAATTTGCCTACGCCAAACCGACCTAAAATCTCTCATCGCATACTCCTCCGTCAGCCATATAGCCCTAGTCATTGTAGCCGTCCTAATCCAAACACCATGAAGTTACATAGGAGCAACAGCCCTAATAATCGCCCACGGTCTCACCTCTTCAATACTATTTTGCCTAGCAAATTCCAACTACGAACGCATCCACAGCCGAACCATGATTTTAGCTCGAGGATTACAAACCATCTTCCCATTAATAGCGGCCTGATGACTACTGGCAAGCCTCACCAACCTAGCTCTACCACCAACAATCAACCTAATCGGAGAACTCTTCGTAGTTATAGCAACATTCTCATGATCTTCCATCTCTATTGCCCTTGTAGGAACTAACATCGTCATTACTGCCCTTTATTCCCTATACATGCTTATTACAACCCAACGAGGAAAACAGACACATCACATTAATAACCTTCCCCCCTCCTTCACCCGAGAAAACACCCTCATGACCCTACATCTACTCCCACTACTCCTCCTATCTATTAACCCCAAAATCATCCTAGGATCCCTCTATTGTAAATATAGTTTAACCAAAACATTAGATTGTGAATCTAATAATAGAAGCTAAAACTTCTTATTTACCAAGAAAGTATGCAAGAACTGCTAACTCATGCCTCCATACTTAACAATATGGCTTTCTTAAACTTTTAAAGGATAGTAGTTATCCGTTGGTCTTAGGAACCAAAAAATTGGTGCAACTCCAAATAAAAGTAATAAATCTACTTACCTCCTCAGTCCTCGTCTCTCTTCTAATACTCTTAACACCCATCATCTCAACCACCCTCAATCTTCACAAAAACAACTCCTACCCTGACTACGTAAAAACAACCATCGCTTACGCCTTCACAATTAGCCTTATTCCAATAATAACACTTATCCAATCAGGACAAGAAACAGTACTATCAAACTGACACTGAGTCACTATCCAAACTATTAAACTCTCTCTCAGCTTCAAACTAGATCACTTCTCAATAATCTTCATGCCTGTAGCACTTTTCGTCACATGGTCTATCATAGAATTCTCTCTGTGATATATACATGCAGACCCCTACATCAACCGATTCTTCAAATACTTACTAATATTCCTCATCACCATACTCATCCTAGTCACTGCCAACAACCTATTCCAACTATTCATCGGATGGGAGGGAGTAGGAATTATATCTTTTCTACTAATCGGCTGATGGTACGGTCGAACAGACGCAAACACCGCAGCTCTCCAAGCCATCTTATACAACCGAATCGGAGACATCGGCTTCCTAGCAGCCATAGCATGATTTCTCTTCAACTCCAATGCATGAGACCTACAACAGATTTTCTCACTCGACCTCCATAATACAAACTTCCCCCTAGCCGGATTAGTCCTCGCTGCAACAGGAAAATCAGCTCAATTTGGACTTCACCCATGACTACCCTCAGCCATGGAAGGCCCAACCCCTGTCTCAGCCCTACTCCACTCCAGCACAATAGTCGTAGCAGGAGTGTTCCTACTCATCCGATTCTACCCACTAATTGAAAACAATAGTCTTATTCAATCTATAATCCTATGCCTAGGGGCTATTACCACCCTATTTACTGCAATTTGTGCCCTCACCCAAAACGACATCAAAAAAATTGTAGCTTTTTCCACCTCCAGCCAATTAGGACTAATAATAGTAACAATCGGCATCAACCAACCCCACCTAGCATTCCTCCACATCTGCACCCACGCATTCTTTAAGGCCATACTATTCTTATGCTCCGGATCAATTATCCACAGCCTCAATGATGAACAAGACATTCGAAAAATAGGGGGCCTATTCCACACAATACCCTTCACCACCACCGCCCTAACTGTAGGAAGTCTAGCATTAACCGGAATGCCCTTCCTAACAGGATTTTACTCAAAAGACCTGATCATTGAGTCCGCCAACACGTCGTATACCAACGCCTGAGCCCTAGTAATTACCCTTATCGCCACCTCTCTAACTGCCGTCTACAGCACTCGCATTATCTTCTTCGCCCTCCTCAGCCAACCACGTTTCCCCTCGCTAATCATCATCAACGAAAATAACCCCCACCTAATAAGCTCCATCAAACGCCTCCTAATCGGAAGCATCTTTGCAGGATTCCTTCTCACTAATAATATTACTCCAATGACCGTCCCACAAATAACTATGCCCCTCTACCTAAAAATAATGGCCCTCTTCACCACCATCCTGGGCTTTACCATTGCCTTAGACCTTAACCTAGCCACACAAAACCTAAAATTCAAGCACCCCCTAAGCCCCTTCAAATTCTCTAATCTTCTCGGCTATTTCCCAACAGTCATGCACCGCTCCCTCCCTCTAATAAACCTCATCCTAGGCCAAAAAACAGCCTCCCTCCTACTAGACCTAACCTGACTAGAAGTCGCCCTGCCAAAATCAATCTCCCAGCTTCAAATAAAAACCTCCACCCTAGTATCTAGCCAGAAAGGCCAAATTAAACTATATTTCCTCTCCTTCCTCTTCACACTCGCCCTAAGTCTAATTATATTTAACTTCCACGAGTAACCTCCATAATAACTACAACTCCAATTAACAAAGACCACCCAGTAACAACCACTAGCCAAGCCCCATAACTGTATAAAGCAGCCACCCCTATCGCCTCCTTACTAACTACCCCCGAATCTCCAACATCATAAATCATTCAATCTCCTACATTACTAAACTCAAACAGAATCTTAAACCCGTCCCCGCTTAACACACATAAAACAAACACAACCTCTATAACCAAACCAAATACAAAGGATCCCAACACAACTTTATTAGACACCCAAACCTCAGGGTACTGCTCCGTAGCCATGGCAGTAGTATAGCCAAAAACTACCAACATACCACCCAAATAGATTAAAAACACCATCAGCCCTAAGAAAGATCCACCATAACTCAATACAATTCCACACCCAACCCCACCACTAACAATCAACCCTAACCCCCCATAAATAGGAGAGGGCTTAGAAGAAAACCCAACAAAACTAACTACAAAAATAATACTTAGAATAAACACAACATATGTCATCATTATTCCCACATGGAGTCTAACCATGACCAGTGACATGAAAAACCACCGTTGTACTTCAACTACAGGAACACTATGACCAACATCCGAAAATCCCACCCACTATTCAAAATTATCAATGACTCATTTATTGACCTCCCCGCCCCCTCAAATATCTCATCCTGATGAAATTTTGGCTCCCTATTAGGCGTATGCCTAACAATCCAAATCCTAACAGGCCTGTTCCTAGCAATACACTACACATCCGACACCGCTACCGCCTTCCACTCCGTCACCCACATCTGCCGAGACGTCAACTATGGCTGAGTTCTGCGCTACCTCCACGCCAACGGAGCATCCATATTCTTCATCTGCCTATTCCTACATGTAGGCCGAGGCATTTATTATGGCTCCTATACATACACAGAAACATGAAACATCGGAATTATTCTTCTCTTTGCCGTTATAGCAACAGCCTTCATAGGATACGTCCTCCCATGGGGACAAATATCCTTCTGAGGCGCAACAGTCATCACCAATCTCCTCTCAGCTATCCCCTACATCGGAACTAATCTCGTAGAGTGAGTTTGAGGGGGCTTCTCCGTAGACAAAGCTACCCTCACCCGATTCTTCGCCCTCCACTTTCTCCTCCCATTTATTATCGCAGCCCTAGTAATAGTACATCTGCTCTTCCTACATGAAACAGGCTCAAACAACCCCACAGGAATACCGTCAGATGTAGACATAATCCCTTTCCACCCCTACTACACAATCAAGGATATCCTAGGACTAGTCCTTATACTGATAATTCTATTATCACTAGTATTATTCTCACCAGACCTCCTAGGAGACCCAGACAACTACACCCCGGCCAATCCGCTCAATACCCCACCTCACATTAAGCCAGAATGATACTTCCTATTTGCCTATGCCATCCTACGATCAATCCCAAATAAATTAGGAGGAGTTGTGGCCCTAGTCCTTTCCATTCTTATCCTAGCCGTAATCCCCCTACTTCACACATCAAAACAACGCAGCATAACCTTCCGACCTATCAGCCAATGCCTATTCTGACTCCTAGTTGCTGATCTCCTCACACTAACATGAATTGGCGGACAACCTGTAGAACACCCATTCATCCTCATTGGACAACTAGCCTCAGTCCTCTATTTCCTTATTATCCTAGTCCTTTTCCCACTTGCAAGCATCGCAGAAAACCATCTCCTCAAATGAAGAGTCTATGTAGTATACTTATTACCCTGGTCTTGTAAACCAGAAATGGGGAACAACAACTTCCCCCAAAGACTCAAGGAAGAGACTTCAAGTCCCACCATCAACACCCAAAGCTGAAATTCTATATTAAACTATTCCTTGCACCCTTATATGAATGGACTTACCTCCATCTCATGTAACACCCCAGTATTAAATATTCTCAAAACAACAACCACCAGCCCCATGTAATTTGTGCATAATATTACTTACCACATCCATCATGTATACATAATATGTATAATCATACATTAATTATTTACCCCATGAATAACAAGCATGGACATATAAATTAATTACAGTAAGATATATAATGTATAATCCCCATGAACTTACAGTACAACATGAATATTCTTAAGTACATTAACTTATATACAGTACATAGTACATTAAATTATATATCGTACATACCACATTAAGTCAAATCAATTCCAGTCACCATGCGTATCACCACCATTAGGTTATTTCTCGATTCACCAACTCACGTGAAACCAGCAACCCTTGCGAGAAGGATCCCTCTTCTCGCCACGGGCCCATAAACCGTGGGGGTTTCTAGGACTGGGGCGTAAACGGCATCTGGTTCTTTCTTCAGGGCCATCTCACCTAAAATCGCCTATTCTTTCCTCTTAAATAAGACATCTCGATGGGTTAGTGACTAATCAGCCCATGCCGACACATAACTGTGGTGTCATGCCTCTGGTATCTTTTTTATTTCGGGGTATGCTTGGACTCAGCTATGGCCGTCAAAGGCCTTAACACAGTCAAGCAAATTGTAGCTGGACTTATATTGAACCATGCGTCATTAGACATCAAAATCAAAGGGTAAATAAAATCAATGGATCGGGACATAAATTGAAGCGGAGCGGTTAAGTCAAATAGTGCATAAACCGTTGGATCGGGCAGATTACTCCTAGAGGCGTTATTCAGTCAATGGTTTCAGGACATATGAAATTTTATCCACACCCACACCCACACCCACACCCACGCGCATACGCATACGCATACGCATACGCATACGCATACGCATACGCATACGCATACGCATACGCATACGCATACGCATACGCATACGCATACGCATACGCATACGCATACGCATACGCATACGCATACGCATACGCATACGCATACGCATACGCATACGCATACGCATACGCATCACGCGCACACCATACCCACATGTATTAGGTTAATCCAGCAAACCCCCCTTACCCCCCGTTAAGTCTAATATTATGCACAACTATTATTATCTTGCCAAACCCCAAAAACAAGAACTAGCACATACATAACACACTCGAGATTGACCTTTATTCACTTAACACTGTCAACCCCTACGACTCAACGAAACTCTACCAACCAATCTTTTACCACCCACCTGATACAAACCTAGTACTTTAATGATTCCATTTTCCTTAGACAGCTACCCCTCTAGATTTGAAATCACCCCCTCCCTTTTTAAAATTCAATTATCTATTCCGCACTCTCACCCCTCCCTCACCCCTCTTTTTTACCGTGTAGTAATTT